GTTCGATCCAAAACTTGAGATAATGGGTGTAATCCGAAAAAGGATTCATAAGTTGTTGTTAAAGGAGTTGAAGTTACCAAATTCTGAGGAGTAGGTATCAATTTATGTCTAATTGCTCCGCCTATAGTTCCCTTAACTACATTTTCTAAACGAGCCAGAGCCAAACCGAGCTGGTCTTGTAAAAGATCCGCTACAGAGCGAATACGTTTATTTTTCAAATGATTCATATCATCAAGTGTACCCATGCCAAATTTCATCCCAATCAAATGATCGGCAGCTGCTAATATATCTCGTGGTAACAAAAATATATTGTTCTGAGGTATATTAAGATTAAGTCTCCAGTTAATATTTCGGCGACCAATCCTTCCTAATTCACACCTTTGGTGAAAGAATTTTTTTTGTAATTCCTTACATAAGGATTCAGAAAAAATTGGATCCCCACCTACACAAGAAAATTGTTGATAAAACTCCAAAATAGCATTTTCTTTTGACCCAATTTTTTTTTTCTCCTTATCGGTCAAGAAAGATAAGAAAATTTCAGGGTAGCAAACATTCTCTAAAATTTCTCTTAGATTCGAACCCATAGCTGATGATAGAACTAGAATAGATATTTTCTGTTTCCTACTCACACGAGCCCATATTCTTGCTTTTTTATCAATCTCTAATTCTAACCTGCCTCCCCAATCTGATATTATGGTGCCGGTATAGACCGAAATCCCGTTATGATCCAATTCTGACTGGTAATAGATACCAGGACTTTGCAATATTTGATTGATAACAATTCTGTATATTCCGTTTACTATAGAAGTTCCAAGGGAATTCATTAAAGGAATGTTTCCAATAAAAACTCTTTGTTCTTGCATATTCCTACTGGTTTTCCAAATTAATCCCGCGGATACATATAATTCAGAAGAATATGTAAGTGATTCATAGACAGCATCTCGTTCTTTTATCAGAGGTTCTACCAATTGATATGTTTCCACAAATAATTGAAATTCAATTTCGTGATCTATATCTTCAACTTTTGGAAATTTAGAAAGTTCTTCTATTAACCCCTGATCAATAAACCGATAAAACCCTTCAAATTGTATCTGATTTAATCCGGGTATTGTAGATGTTCCCTCTTTTCCATCCCCGAGCATCTTTTTTGAATTTCCCATTTATCCGTTTATTGAAAAAATACCATCCCATCTCTCATTCTTCACCGAATCATATCCATAGAATTCGATCTAGCAATAATGGAATTTCTATTCTGTTTACTGAATCACATGAAATTTTATCCAACTCCAAGATATATGGAATGTATGAAATACGTATGAACGGAGACTAGATTCAATTGGAATTTTTTTATAATTATAAGAAATAGATCCAAATGGAACAGAATTGAGAAATACCACTGGAACTTATGGAGTTTTGTAAAGACTAGAAAAAAAGTAATTTAATTTTCACCTATGATATTACATATTCGATTGCATACCATTAAATAAAAAATGTATTCATGCTTGGATCTGTTCGAGCAGATAAATATATAATAAATAGAAAACTTTTTTTTTTACCACTTTACTTTTTCATGTATTTGTATTTCATTGTTCAAAAAAATATTTGCAGAAAAAAGTTTTACCTAATTTTGAATAGAGTATCATTGAATTGAAGTAGGTAAGAAAACTTGTGTTTTTTTAGTTATTAATTTTTTTATTATTAAAATAAAAAAGATAAAATAAAAAAATAAAAAAGAATGCACAGATAAGATATATACGTCTCTTTTTCTTCTTTTATTGGGGTACAGTTCTATATTGGGACAGCACATGCTGTGCTCTATCAAAAATTAAACTTTCTCTTCAATGTATTCAATGAAAAATTGAAATACAAAAATTTATTGAGAATTACTCCTCAAAAGCATCCCTAGAGAGATAAAATACCCCATTATAGAACTATAGCTCTATAACACAACGTAATGTATGTTCTGATTCTGGGGTTTACATATACTCATAATTAATGTTATAATTGAAATTGAAGAAGATTTATTTTTAATTGAAAAAAACTCAATATAGATTGGTTATAAATACATTTCTAATGATTTGCTTTTATTATTAGAAATAAAAAAATGTCGATTTTAATTCAAAAATAGTCATGAATTTACAGTCAATAGTTAATGGTTCGGATTTATACTGGATTCTTCTATATTTTGTGACTGAAAAACTATATATTTTTTTCGGAGTTGAAAAAAAAAAGATGAAATTTGAATCTAGTTTCTATCGTTTTGGCGGCATGGCCGAGTGGTAAGGCGGGGGACTGCAAATCCTTTTTCCCCAGTTCAAATCCGGGTGCCGCCTCAACAACAGACTTGAAATCCCCTATTATAACAAACGTAGGAAAAGACTCTTGATACTTTCTTTATCGTGATTCTAAGCCCCTGGCTCTCGAGGTTCCTTTCTCTAACCTAAAGTTTTGCCTGTCAGATTCAAGGAAAACTTAAAGTAGTGGGGGGAAATCCGTAAATATTTACTTTCCACTACTAAAATTAGTTCCACTTAACTGAGTCTTCAATTAGATTGGGTAGCCAGAGGGGGAATTAAATTAATAGTTTTGAAAAGGACCTAAGATACTTTGGATACAGACTAATGAAAGTCTCGGAATGCTCAGACATTCAATCAATATTAGATTAGATGAATAATTGCCTTTCTTTTTACTTCCAAAAAGAAAAAAAAGATAAAAGAAATAAAAAGTCTTATTCTTTCTACATGTGAGTCAGATTCCTTGGATACTTCGAAAAGTGTCTGTTTACTTGTGTTTACATCTTGTCGATTCTACTATAAATTCTATAATAAGAATAACTCATTATAAGAATAAGATAAGTGTGTTTTTTGGAGTAGTTCATCAATGGTGACCAAATACCTCTCCCTTTTTTTGACTCTGTACCAGTGATTTCACTATTATTAGTATTAGTATTAGTGAACAAGAATGGAATAGTTTCTTCATATTCATAGAAATAGGGGACAGAATTCACATGGATATAGTAAGTCTCGCATGGGCTGCTTTAATGGTAGTTTTTACATTTTCCCTCTCTCTCGTAGTGTGGGGAAGAAGTGGACTCTAGAAGTACTCCTAATTGCGGTAATAATCAAACTCTATCAACCTGTATCAATTGTTTTAGTTTTATAGACCGTTCGGCAATTTTTTTTAAGATTTTTTTTTATAAATTGGATTTCTGTTTTGTTTTATTGACTCATTTTCTATTTTTATATCAGGGTTTACACGGTTAACCATTCATGGGGTAACCCCTTTTCGAAATCTAAAGAAGTTTCCATCGAATTAGGATTATCTGTATTAAACGGATCAAACAAACAAATGAAATTGAGAAAGTATGTACATACATTTTATATTCTATTTATATTAATAAAAAAAAAAAGAGATATAGGTGGATTCCTTTATATTAAGATATTTCACTTGTACTTTATACATTACAATAACCATAATGGCTAGTATGGTAGAAAGAGATCTCTTTCTACCATACTATCGGGCCCCTTAGGATACTACTACTGAGTCTAAGGGATTCCTTTCATTTAAGACGATAAATTTAAATCCTTTTTTTCTTTGTTTTTTGTCATTGTTTTATAGTAAAATTGTATTAAAATTAATCATTTTGACTAACCGTTTTTACGTAAATTATAAGCAAAAAAGCAGTAGGAATGAGAATGAAGAGTGCAGTAGCAATAAATGCAAGAATATTTACTTCCATAATTTAATCGTTTATTATTATTATTTTTTTTTTAATCTCGGGATTTAATCCCATAGAGATGAGAAATCTTTCGCTTGTAAACTCACTCAGATGAATTAGATTTCGATGATATTGAATGAAAGAAATATCATGAATAACAATAGCGTAGCTATGAAATCGACTCATCGTCAAGAATTTAATAGTATAACATAGGAAGATCCTTTATCCACACCGAATACATAATGAGATACCTGATCCAATCAAAAAATATTTATTTATTTTTCTTTTTCCCCGCTTTCTTTTCTACAACCTAGTACTTTACTTTACTTGTACAATCATCTGATGAAGTATCATAAAAAACCTTTTCTACTTCTATTGTTTACAAAAAGAGTTTATAAAGAACCTTAAATAAACAATAGAAATCAAATAGAGAAAACAAGTACGAAGTTCAATTTGAAATTTTAAAAAATTTTTAAGGGTCTATCGTCTTTTTGGAAAACAAATAAGGGGAGTGTGATAAAGACGAGTCCCAGTAAAAAAACTAAAATATTCAAAAAAATTAACTATAATTAAAATTAAATTAATTAAATTAAAATTATTAAAATTAAATTTTCTTACGAGTTTTTTCTTCAACATCGGCTCTAATCTTTAAAAAGAGCATATTCATTAGGTAAGACTAATTTTATCTTTATTTTTTAAATATCCTCTTTCCTTGGTTGGATTCGAACTTTTTTCAATTCCTTTACTTGATAGAAATAAAAGTATACATTAGGTACTCTTGGCAAACGTATTATACGCCATCCTATTCCATTTTCCTACACGAGTTAATGGGAGATCAATTGACAAAAAGCAGAAACCCCATACAGTATCTCTTTCTTGAAGTGTTGAATGCTCTCAACAATTATCCTAATTTACATATGTCTCTCTACCATCAATTGGTGCTAGTTAAAATAATGGAAATACCCCTTTCTTTTGCTTGATGAAAAAAGAAAAAAAATAAATGAAACCATTTCGATCCCCTTGCCCAGAAACAAAAAGGGGGGGGGGTGGATGTCTTTTTTTATTGAATTCGCCGGGACTGACGGGGATCGAACCCGCAGCTTCCGCCTTGACAGGGCGGTGCTCTGACCAATTGAACTACAATCCCATGGAAATCAAGTGGGTAGCTTACATATTCCTTCTTATGATTTCATTTTAATCATTTAAATTTGAGATTCAAATTAGTGTTTTGTAACAAATAAAATCACAAGTGATATATTGATATCTATATGGATATCTCTTTAGTGAGAGCAAGGCGGATTGCTGGTAATCCTTGCATTATTATCAAATCGATTGATAATCTAGTTTTTATAATAAAAAAATAGATTATTTTCTCGACTCTGTTCATTAAAGTTTATATTTAAAGGATCCATATCGGGATCCTTAGCAAGATCAAGATCGGAATTTTTGTATGGAAACAAAAAAGTAACTAGACACAAGAAATAAAGAAAAAAGTAAAGTCGAAATATACCCCGAAATTTTACTTTTTTTCTTACCCCTTCTCTGTCATTTATGCAAAACAAAAAGGGTTATGTAGACAGCGAATTATTGGGCCGAGCTGGATTTGAACCAGCGTAGACATCTTGCCAACGAATTTACAGTCCGTCCCCATTAACCGCTCGGGCATCGACCCAGGAAGAATCTATTCTAACTTTATGGATAATCCATAATCAACTTCCTTTCGTAGTACCCTACCCCCAGGGGAAGTCGAATCCCCGCTGCCTCCTTGAAAGAGAGATGTCCTGAACCACTAGACGATGGGGGCATACTTGCTCAACCGCCATCATACTATGATCATAGTATGATCAGTTTTTTTAAATTGTCAATATAATAAAATGGTATGACTAGCTTATAAGGTTTTTTATTTTTTATATAGGATTCTATATCATTTTTTTATTTTACATTTATATTCATATTCTAATCACAATTCTATAAAAAAATCGATATATTTTATTTATTTTTTTAAGTGGAAATAAAAAAAATCTAAAAATAGTCTAGTACAGAATCTTTTCAAGAAGTTATCGGTCTGACAAAAAAAAAAAAGAGGGTTAAGTTTCGTTTTTTTTACTTTCCTTCGCAGATTGCCTCATATCATTGTTAAGAAATAGTAGTATCCCTATCTAACACTAACCCAAGACAGTCAGACAGAATCCATCTTTCTTCCCTAATTATAAGATGGATTGATAAGTTAAGTTATCAAAATTTGCTTTTTTTTTTTTTAGAAAATTATTGTTCAGAGGATAGTCTGTATCTCTATCTCTTCATCACATGTCAAGATAAAATATCTTGGGTCTATGTCAAATTGCTGAGTACATGTATAAATCAAATTAATTTCGTTATATTTCGATCATGGTAGGCAATTTTAAAGTAAAATAATTCATTGCATGGATATTTATCAAATCCAATATTAAAAAAGCAAAAAAACCGTTAAGTTAATTTTAAATAAATTTAAATTCTCGTTTTATAATTACGAAACGAGCTACTAACCACTATGCGTCTATTGTTTATATATTTAATATATATATTTTAATATATAGATAGATAGATTTTATTTACCTATCGACTCAGTCAGGAATTAAACCAAGGTGGCCCTTTTAACTCAGTGGTAGAGTAACGCCATGGTAAGGCGTAAGTCATCGGTTCAAATCCGATAAGGGGCTTTTACTTTATTTACTTTATATTTACTTTATATTTATAATAGATAATAGTAAAAATTTCATTTGAAAGTGTATAATTTATAATTTTTTTATTTCATTCTAATTAATTTCATTCTAATAATAACTAATAATAAAGTTAGAGAGTAATTTAGAAAATAAAATTGAACTTTTTTATATTATAATACAATGAATAATGATAAGTCGTCTCTTGAATCGCTAAATATCTATTCTTTTTTTACACTTTTCGATAGATTAGAAATCGACAAATCCAAAAGAAAAAGTAAGTGGACCTAACCCTTCGAACAATGACTATATCCACTATTCTGATATTAAAATTCGATCGAGATAAAATTGAAACAGCAGATTTTTTTATTTCATATTTTTTTTTATTAGGAAATCCGTCGATATCTCTTATTGAATCTTATTTTTTTCTATATATTTCATAAGAAATATATTGTATTCCTGCCTAGATAAAGAAAGTCTTATTCAAAATTAATACCTAAAGGGCTTTTCATCAATATATTTTTTTGATTCCAGAACATAACAAGATCATAAATTCGATTTGTATAAGAATCAAATTGTATTAAGAATAAAAAAAAATAGAATAATAATCATGGCTTCAGATATTAATAAAAAATTTCCATATTGATGCATACGAGATGACAATGTAATGTTATCGAAGGTGTATGTGAGAAAGAAACTCTCATTTACAGTTTCCTATTATTTTATTTAAATATTGAATTAAATATAAATAAGAAATTTTCCCTTTTTTTACAGATACATAAGGGCATATACATATAGATATCAAAGAAAAAAAATATATATATTCAAAGTTACCTTTTTGCTTCAACCCGTCAACTAAAAAAAAGGTATAAAAGGAAAAAAAATAGTTGATACTATAGTATTTAATACACAAGTATTTAATAAAAAAAAAAAAATAAAAAAAGATTTCTTTATATGAGTAATGAGTCATCCGACAATTCATGATTTAGATTCAACTACTTATTAATAAACTAATAGCAAGGAAGAAACAAATTGCGTTGATGCGTTTACCTAAGTAAGGACCAATAAAATCAAATATTTTTA